GAAGTGCGGTCTTTATTTACAGAACGGGAACGAGAACACATCGATTCCGAAGACCGAATCAAAATTTTCAATTTTTTATTCGATGCAGTTATAACGGATCCCAATGATCAAAAAATTCGAAAAAAGGCGATAAAGGAAATTAGTAAAAGAGTTCCCCGATGGTCATACAAATTAATCGATAATGTATACCAAGAACTGGGAGAATACGACGAAAATGTAAGAGGGGAACACGCATTTCGTTCACGAAAAGCCAAACGTTCAGTGGTTGCTGTTGATCACCAGACAAAAGAGGATGTGACTTTGCCACGTTATTTGGAACAATCGGATTTTCGTCGATATATAATCAAAGGTTCCATGCGCGCACAAAGACGTAAAACCGTTATTTGGAAACCAGTTCAAGCAAATGCCCATTCCCCTCTTTTTTTAGACAGAATAGACAAAGCCCTTTATTTGTCTTTTGATATTTCCCGGCTGATGAAAGTAATTCTTCGAAATTGGATGGGAAAAAATAACAACCAAAAACTTTCTTATTCTACAAACGCAAAGACAAGAAAATTGGATAAAAAAGAAAAAAAGAAGCCCAAAGGCGAAAGATACCAAAGACAAGAAATGGTACGTATAAAACAAGCAGAAGGCTGGGATAGGCGTTTACTTACTCGAATGCTAAGAAGTTCTATGTTAGTAATCCAATCGATTCTTAGAAAATATATTATATTACCGTTATTGATAATAGCTAAAAATGTGATTCGAATATTATTATTCCAAAATCCCGAGTGGTCCGCGGATTTTAAGGATTGGAATCGTGAAATTTATGTTAAATGCACTTATAGTGGTGTTAATTTATCTGAAAGAGAATTTCCGAAAAACTGGTTAATAGAAGGTATTCAGATAAAGATCCTATTCCCTTTTCACTTGAAACCCTGGCACGGATCTACGATACAATCCTCTCATAAAGATCCAAAAAGTGAACAAGAAATTGATTTTTGTTTTTTAACAGCTTTGGGGCTGGAAACTGACATGCCGTTCGGTTCTCCCCGAAAACGACGTTCCTTTTTTGAACCCATTCTTCAAGAACTAAAAAAAAAAATGAGAAAATTGAAAACTAAGTCTTTTAGAGTTTTAAGGGATTTCAAAGAAGGAAAAATAAAAGAACTTTCAAAAATAAACTTGAGAGAAATCGAGAAATTGGGCGAAACTCAAAAAAATTCGATAATCAGTAAGCAGATGATTCACGAACCGTCTATTGAAATTTCATCTATGGATTGGACGAAATTATCCCGGACCGAAAAAAAAATGAAAAATCTGACTAATAGAACAAGCAGAATCAGAAATCAACTATATAAAATTACAAAAGAAAAGAAAAAAGGATCGTTAACTCAAGAAAGAAATATTAATATTAGTTCTAACAAAACAACTTATTCTGTTAAAATATTAGACCCATCAAAAAGGATTTGGCGGATATTAAAAAAAAGAAATGCTCGATTAATCCGTAAATCCTATTTCTTTCTAAAATTTGTTATTGAAAAGATATACAGAAATATTTTTCTATCTACCCTTACTATTCCAAGAATCAATACAAAACCTTTTCTTGAATCAACAAGAATAAAAATGAAAATTATTGAGAAAAACATCCACAATGATGAAGCAAATCCCGAAAGAATTAATAAAACAAATAAAAATAGAATTAACTTTATTTCGACTATCCAAAAATCACTTTCTAAGACTAGTAATAAGAATTCAAAGATTTCTTGTAATTTATCGTCTTTTTCACAATCACAAGCATATGTATTTTACAAATTATTACAAGTCCCAATTTTGAACTTTTATAATTTAAGACCCGTTCTTCAATATCACGGAACATCTCTGTTTCTTAAGAATGAAATAAAAGATTTTTTTGAAAAACACGGAATCCTTAATTACCAATTAAGACATAAACCCTTTTTGAATTTTGGAAGGAATCCACGAAAACACTGGTTAAGCGGGCATTATCAATATGATTTCTCTCAGATTAAATGGGCTAGATTAGTACCACAAGAATGGCGAAATAGAGCCAATCAACACTATATGGCTCAAAATAAAGATTTAATTAAAGGGGAGTCGTATGAAAAAAATGGATTAACTCATTGCGAAAAACAACATTTTTTTGAAGCAGACCTATTACGTAATCAAAAATCGAATTTTAAAAAACACTATAGATATGATCTTTTTTCATATAAATCGATTAATTATGAAGATAAGAAAGACTCATATATTGATAGATCACTAGTCCAAGTAAATAATAAAGAAGAGTATTATTTTAATTACAATATAAAGAAAGGAAAATTGTTGGCTATGCTGGGAAGTATCTCTATCAATACTTATATAGGAGAAGATGATATTATGGATATGGAAAAATTCTTGTATAGAAAATATTTTGATTGGAGAATTCTGAATTTTTGTCTTAGAAATAAGGACAATATGGAAGCCTGGGTTGATATGGATACTGGTACCAGCAGTAATCAAAATACTAGGATTGGGTCCAATAATTATCAAAAAATTGATGCAATTAATAACAGAGTCCCCTTTTATCTTACAATTCATCAAGATGAAGAAATTAACCCATCCACTCAAAAGGGGTTCTTGGGGGATTGGATGGGAATGAATGAAGAAATACTAAGTTGTCCTATATCAAACCTGGAATCTTGGTTCTTCCCAAAATTTGTGCTACTTTTTAATGCATATAGAATGAAACCCTGGATTATACCAATCAAATTACTTCTTTTCAATTTTAATGGAAATAGTAAGAAAAATATAACCGGAAAGAAAGAGGCGGATCTTTTTATATCACCTACTCAAAAAGAATATCTTGAATTATCGAATCAAAGTAAAGAAGAAAACGAACTCGCAGACCAAAGAACTCCGAGATCGGATGCACAAAAGCAAGTAATTCTTGGATCAGTTCTCTCAAACCAAGAAAAAGATGGTGAAGAAAAGTATACGGGATCGGACATGAAAACCCGTATAAAGAAAAAGCAATACAAAAGAGAAACCGAAGTACAGCTCGATTTCTTACTAAAAAGATATTTGTGTTTGCAGTTGCGATGGAAGGGTGCTGTTTCTTTCAGAGAAAAAATACTCAATGATATGAAAGTATATTGTCACCTGATTCGACTAATAAATCCTAGCGACGTTACTATAGCCTCGATTCAAGGGGGAGAAATTAGTCTGCCTATTTTGATCACTACGAAGAATTTCGCTCTTAAAGAATTGACGAAAGGGGGAATGCTTATTATCGAACCCCGTCGTTTGTCTGTAAAAAATGATGGGCAATTTTTTCTATATCAAATCGTAGGTATTGCATTGGTTCATAAGAATAAGCGCAAAATTACTAAAAGATACCAAGAAAAAGGCTATGTTGATAAAAAAGATTTTGATGAATTCATTGCAAAACATCAAAAAATGACTGGAAATAGAAACAAAAATCATTATGATTTGCTTGTTCCTGAAAATATTTTACTCCCTAAACGCCGTAGAGAATTAAGAACTCTAATTTGTTTCAATTCGAAGAATCAAAATGGTATGCAGACAAGTCCAGTATTTTTTAATTTTAATAACGGAAAGGGCGGCGGCCACGTTTTGGATAAAAACAAAAATCTTGCTAGAGAGAAAAATCAACTAATTAAATTAAAGTTAAAGTTCTTTATTTGGGCCAATTCTCGATTAGAAGATTTAATTAGTATGAATCGGTATTGGTTTAATACCAATAATGGGAGTCGTTTCAGTATGGTAAGGGTTCATATGTATCCACGATTGAAAATTCGTTAATAGTGTGCTTTTCCTATCTATCATGTCCCATTTTGGGATATGAAAACAAAGAAATGTATACATGTCTTGTCGTCCATTCCAGTCTGATACAAGATACCAAATTAATGGCGAACATATTAATTAGATCCATAAATGAATCAAGAAACTCTTTTTTTTAGGTCCAAATTTTTCTCTTTTGCCGAAATATACCATCCGTTTGGATCCCTAATCAAATTGAAAATTGGATTGATTATTGATATTGATTTTCTAGCAAGTTCATAACGAACTTAAGATTATTGTGTATATCAAATGGAAGTAACTAGTATTATTATTACTGATCAGTCAAATTCATCTTAAAAAAAGAAGGGGGAGGGGTTTTGTTTTATTTTATGGTAAAAAATGCATTTATCTCAGTTAGGGTTCAAGAAAAAAAAGAAGAAAACAGCGGATCGGTTGAATTTCAAGTATTTCGTTTCACCAACAAGATCCGGAGACTTACTTCACATTTAGAATTGCACAGAAAAGACTATTTATCTCAAAGGGGTCTACGTAAAATTTTGGAAAAACGCCAACGTCTACTAGCTTATTTGTCAAAGAAAAATAGAGTACGTTATAAAGAATTAATTAGTAAGTTGAATATCCGGGAGTCAAAAAATCGTTAATTTGAAATTTGAAAAACAATTTCGAATTATTTGATTTTGACTGTTGATGAACTTCTTGTTGTTTTCAACAATTCATGTAAGAATGAATCGAGGAAAAACCTATGAGTATACTAGCTACAGAAAAAGAATTTATGATAGTCAATATGGGACCTCACCACCCGTCAATGCATGGTGTTCTGCGTCTCATCGTTACTCTAGACGGTGAAGATGTTATTGACTGTGAACCAATATTGGGTTATTTACACAGAGGGATGGAAAAAATTGCGGAAAACCGAACAATTATACAATATCTGCCTTATGTAACCCGTTGGGATTATTTAGCTACTATGTTCACAGAAGCAATAACTGTAAATGGACCAGAACAGTTGGGAAATATTCGCGTACCTAAAAGGGCCAGCTATATCAGAGTAATTATGTTGGAGTTGAGTCGTATAGCTTCCCATCTGTTATGGCTTGGCCCTTTTATGGCAGATATTGGTGCACAGACTCCTTTCTTCTATATTTTCAGAGAAAGAGAATTAGTATATGATCTGTTCGAAGCTGCCACCGGTATGAGAATGATGCATAATTATTTTCGTATCGGAGGAGTAGCAGCTGATTTACCCCATGGTTGGATAGATAAATGTTTGGATTTCTGCGATTATTTTTTAACAGTTGTTGCTGAATATCAAAAACTTATTACGCGAAACCCTATTTTTTTAGAACGAGTTGAAGGAGTAGGCATTATTGGTGGAGAAGAAGCAATAAATTGGGGTTTATCAGGACCAATGCTACGAGCGTCTGGAATAGAATGGGATCTTCGTAAAGTTGATCATTATGAGTGTTATGACGAATTTGATTGGGAAGTCCAGTGGCAAAAAGAAGGGGATTCCTTAGCTCGTTATTTAGTCCGAATCGGTGAAATGACGGAATCCGTAAAAATTATTCAACAGGCTTTAGAAGGAATTCCGGGAGGCCCCTATGAAAATTTAGAAATCCGATGCTTTGATAGAGAAAGCGATCCAGAACGGAATGATTTTGAAGATCGATTTATTAGTAAAAAGCCTTCTCCTACCTTTGAATTGACAAAACAAGAACTTTATGTGAGAGTAGAAGCCCCAAAAGGAGAATTGGGAATTTTTCTGATAGGGGATCAAAGTGGGTTTCCTTGGAGATGGAAAATTCGCCCACCGGGTTTTATCAATTTGCAAATTCTTCCTCAGTTAGTTAAAAGAATGAAATTGGCTGATATTATGACGATATTAGGTAGTATAGATATCATTATGGGGGAAGTTGATCGTTGAAATGATAATTGCTACACCCGAAGTACAAGATATCAATTCTTTTTCCAGATTGGAATCCCTACAAGAGGTCTATGGGATCATATGGGTGCTTGCCCCTATTTCGATTTATGTATTGGCAATCACAATAGGTGTACTAGTAATTGTGTGGTTAGAAAGAGAAATATCTGCAGGAATACAACAGCGTATTGGGCCCGAATACGCCAGCCCTTTGGGAATTCTTCAAGCTTTAGCCGATGGGACAAAACTCCTTTTCAAAGAAAACCTTCTTCCATCTAGAGGAAATAGTAGTTTATTTAGTATTGGTCCATCTATAGCAGTCATAGCAATTCTACTAAGTTATTCAGTAATTCCTTTTAGTTATAACCTTGTCTTAGCTGACCTCAATATCGGTATTTTTTTATGGATTGCCATTTCAAGTATTGCCCCTATTGGACTTCTTATGTCAGGATATGGATCAAATAATAAATATTCCTTTTTAGGTGGTCTGCGAGCTGCTGCTCAATCGATTAGTTATGAAATACCATTAACTTTATGTGTTTTATCAATATCTCTACGTGCGATTCGCTAAAACCTAAGCTTTTCGTTCTAGAAAAAAAAGAACTTGAATAGAAATCCTCATTTTTTTTTTATTCATTTATTTACTCTTTAGGTTAATAAAAGAAATTAGATAGTTATATATGAGTGAAAGAAAACACCTTCTAAATTCGCAGTAAACGTGGATTAAGTCTCATTTCCTATGTACAAGCGTTAAGGATAAGTAAACAAAAGTCAAAGTGGAGGAAGCCCCTTACCCCAAGACAGGTCGATTGATCATCCTAGCTTGAAGCGGGCTTAAAAGACCAACCCTATAAAATTTTCATTTTTCATTAGCTATTGTATGTATTATAAATTTTTCATTAGCTATTGTATGTATTATAATATATATTAGGGGGGTTGAAAACAAAAAGTGGGGGGATAGGAAGGAACACCAAAATACACACAACGGGTTAGTAATATAGATTATGTCAATTATCTAAAAGGATACTTCTGCATAACATAAAAAGAATACTAATTGGGGCTTTAAGTTGGTAGAAATGATCAGGCAGTACTCCCCACAATTCCGATCCAGAGCATGCTCCTATCCGCCAGTTAAAGAAATACCTATCAGGAACGAAATAATCCTTTACCCCCTTTAAGCCCCATTTTCTCTCAGAAAGAAGAAGAGGAAAAAAAAATAGAAAAAATACAATTACAATATAAAAGAATCCTTTTATTCTTTCGTTCATATATTGATAGAAATCAAATTCGTGTCATGATTCATGAACTAGGATAATGGCTAATTCTTTTTCGTAATCGAAAATAAAAGGATGGGTTGAAATATCTAGTGATATTTCTACAAGGAGTATTTTATTGAAGGGTTGATTAAGTTATTACTCAACACAGAAAATTTGAAATTCGTAAAGGATGAGATTAATTCAGAAATACTGTTTTTTTATCCTTAGAGCAGACAGAATTCCAGTGGTATAATTGGGGATCCTTCGCTATATTTTGACTTTATCCATCCTATAACCATATCAAAATAACTAATACCGGTCCGGTCCTTACATTTATTTGTGGCCCTGAGGAGCCGTATGAGGTGAAAATCTCATGTACGGTTTTGTAATAGCGATGGAAACCGTAATGTTACCACCGACTATGATTATCTAACAGTTTAAGTACAGTTGATATAGTTGGGGCGCAATCAAAATATGGTTTTTTGGGGTGGAATTTGTGGCGTCAACCTATAGGGTTTATCGTTTTTCTAATTTCTTCCCTAGCGGAATGCGAAAGATTACCTTTTGATTTACCAGAAGCGGAAGAAGAATTAGTAGCCGGCTATCAAACCGAATATTCAGGAATCAAATTTGGTTTATTTTACGTTGCTTCCTATCTAAATCTATTAGTTTCCTCATTATTTGTAACAGCTCTTTACTTGGGAGGTTCAAATCTTTCCATTCCATACATATTTGTTCCTGGGCTAGTTGAAATAAATAAAGCGGATGGAATCTTTGGAACGACAATTGGTATCTTTATTACATTAGCTAAAACTTATTTGTTCTTGTTCATTCCTATTACAACAAGGTGGACTTTACCGAGACTAAGAATGGACCAACTATTAAATCTTGGCTGGAAATTTCTTTTACCTATTTCTCTCGGTAATCTATTATTAACAACTTCTTCCCAACTCCTTTCGCTATAAAGAAAAAAGGAATACAATATTCGCTACTTGTCTCAAACAAGAGAAAGAAATAAACTCAAAATATTCATAGATATTCACAATATGTTCCCTATGGTAACCGGTTTCATGAATTATGGTCAACAAACAATACGAGCTGCAAGGTACATTGGTCAAAGTTTCATGATTACTTTATCCCAAGCAAATCGTTTACCTGTAACTATTCAATATCCTTATGAAAAATTAATCACATCGGAGCGTTTTCGCGGTCGAATCCATTTTGAATTTGATAAATGTATTGCTTGTGAAGTATGCGTTCGGGTATGTCCTATAGATCTGCCTGTTGTTGATTGGAAATTTGAAACAGATATTCGAAAGAAACGATTGCTTAATTACAGTATTGATTTTGGAATTTGTATTTTTTGTGGTAACTGCGTTGAGTATTGTCCAACAAATTGTTTATCAATGACTGAAGAATATGAACTTGCTACTTACGACCGTCACGAATTGAATTATAATCAAATTGCTTTAGGTCGTTTACCAATGTCAGTAATTGACGATTTTACAATTCGGACAGTCTTGAATTCGCCTCAACGTAAAAACGTCTAAACCTTTTTAATTTCGAATTACTAAGGTTCAGTTTTGGTATAGTTGGTATAAAGGGATAAGGTTTTTTTTTTTGCTTGGTCAATAACTCCCAATCCCAACTTTTGATTGGTTGATGAGAAGTACAACTAAATTTGTATTGAAATGAAATAATATATAGACAGAAGCTTTTTCGAACTATATAGCTTCAATTTCAAATTGCCATTTAGAATAACGAAAAGAACGAAATTGATCCCAGAACTATATCCGCATCAATTCCCATTTAGTATATTAGAATTTCATTGAATTGGAATTGAGAATGTCTCATAAATAATTTTTCCTGGTCGGCTCAATAAGGTCATGAAAAAGATTTCGATTTATTTATCTCCTATTTTAATATAATGGATTTGCCTGGACCAATACACGATTTTCTTTTAGTTTTTCTGGGATCGGGTCTTATATTAGGAGGTCTGGGAGTGGTATTATTTACCAACCCAATTTATTCTGCCTTTTCCTTGGGATTGGTTCTTGTTTGTATATCATTATTCTATATTCTATCAAATTCCCATTTTGTAGCTGCCGCGCAACTCCTTATTTACGTGGGAGCTGTAAATGTTTTAATCATATTTGCTGTAATGTTCATGAATGGCTCAGACTATTCCAAAGATTTTCAGTTGAATCTTTGGACTATTGGCGATGGTCTTACTTCCCTGGTTTGTACAAGTATTTTTTTTTCGCTAATCACTACTATTCTAGATACGTCGTGGTACGGGATTATTTGGACTACACGAGCCAACCAGATTATTGAACAAGATTTGATAAGTAATAGTCAACAAATTGGAATTCATTTATCAACAGACTTTTTTCTTCCATTTGAACTCGTTTCAATAATTCTTTTAGTTGCTTTGATAGGTGCAATTGCTGTGGCGCGCCAATAACAAATCTTTATAACTAGGAACAGCAATCCCAATTCTATTTTTTTATGTGTTATCACATTCATTTCCTTTAAATTCTTGTAAAGTATAGTTGAATACTATTCACGGATCAATAGAAAATCAAAATAGAATTTTTTTATTCGATCTATTACCAAATAGATTCTTTTGTTCCGTACCTGGTATATTCTAAGCAACCAAATCACTTGCATTATTGTTCAGATTGAAATGAATCGAAATTGGTACGGAGTTGGTTAATGATGCTCGAGCATGTACTTGTTTTGAGTGCCTATTTATTTTCGATTGGTATCTATGGCTTGATTACGAGCCGAAATATGGTTCGGGCCCTAATGTGTCTTGAACTTATACTAAATGCAGTTAATATCAATTTCGTAACATTCTCTGATTTTTTTGATAGTCGACAATTAAAAGGAGATATTTTTTCAATTTTTGTTATAGCTATTGCAGCCGCTGAAGCAGCTATCGGATCAGCTATTGTTTCGTCAATTTATCGTAACAGAAAATCGACGCGTATCAATCAATCGACTTTGTTGAATAAGTAGTATTTATAAATCATAATATTCATAAATTCAATTTAGGATATATAATATGCCCTAATCTCGATCCTGTTTGTGAAACTGGAAGAAATCAAAGTATCTTTGTTCCCTTGATCCAGAAGTGGATTAATTAGCAAAATTCTATTAAATCATTGATTCATCTGGTGTTTAAATATGACATTTCAAAATTGACTAGATCGAAAATTAAAAAGTTCAAAACAAAAATAGATAGATCCAATGTCACATTCAGTAAAGATTTATGATACATGTATAGGGTGTACTCAATGTGTACGAGCTTGCCCCACAGATGTATTAGAAATGATACCTTGGGACGGATGTAAAGCAAAGCAAATTGCTTCTGCTCCAAGAACAGAGGACTGTGTTGGTTGTAAGCGATGTGAATCCGCCTGTCCAACGGATTTCTTGAGTGTTCGAGTTTATTTATGGCATGAAACAACCCGAAGCATGGGTCTAGCTTATTGATATTGATACGTTCCCGAAAAACCCACTTGAATCCGTTTTGAATACTCTTTCTTTCTTTTTTTTTTTTTTTTTACCGATTACCGACAAAAACCCGTACTCGAAAAAGACAAAAAAAAAATACGAATCTATTCTATTTTCGAGTTTCGAGCACGGGTTTTTCTGGGCCAAGTGTATCTTGTCTTTACCACGAATTATTTTCCTTGGTTAACACTAATTGTAGTTTTTCCGATAGCCGCGGGTTCTTTAATTTTTTTTCTCCCCCATAGAGGAAATAAGGTGACTAGAGGATATACAATATATATATGTGTCTTAGAACTCCTTCTAACGACCTATACATTCTGTTATAATTTCCAATTGGACGATCCATTAATCCAGCTGGCAGAGGATTATAAATGGATCACTTTTTTTGAGTTTGACTGGCGATTGGGAATAGATGGACTTTCCATAGGACCCATTTTACTGACGGGATTTATCACCACTTTAGCTACTTTAGCGGCTCGGCCAGTTACTCGGAATTCCCGACTATTCCACTTCCTGATGTTAGCGATGTACAGTGGTCAAATAGGATCATTTTCTTCTCGGGACCTTTTACTTTTTTTCATCATGTGGGAATTCGAATTAATTCCCGTTTATCTACTTCTGGCCGTGTGGGGTGGAAAGAAACGCCTTTATTCAGCCACAAAATTTATTTTGTACACGGCAGGAGGCTCCGTTTTTCTTTTAATAGGAGTTTTGGGTATCGGTTTATATGGTTCCAACGAACCAACATTAAATTTGGAAACATTAGTTAATCGGTCGTATCCTGTGGCACTGGAAATAATATTCTATATTGGATTTTTTATTGCTTTTGCTGTCAAATTGCCGATTATACCCTTCCATACGTGGTTACCAGACACCCACGGAGAGGCACATTACAGTACTTGTATGCTTCTAGCCGGAATCTTATTAAAAATGGGAGCATATGGGTTGATTCGAATCAATATGGAACTATTACCGCACGCCCATTCTATATTTTCCCCCTGGTTCATGATAATAGGTACCGTGCAAATAATTTATGCAGCTTCAACATCTCCCGGTCAACGGAATTTAAAAAAAAGAATAGCCTATTCCTCTGTATCTCATATGGGTTTCATAATTCTAGGAATTGGCTCGATAACTGATACAGGTCTCAATGGAGCCGTTTTACAAATAATTTCTCATGGGTTTATTAGTGCTGCACTTTTTTTCTTGGCAGGAACGAGTTATGATAGAATATGTTTTGCTTATCTAGACGAAATGGGCGGACTAGCTATACCAATTCCAAAGATCTTCACGCTATTCAGTATCTTATCGATGGCCTCCCTTGCATTACCCGGCATGAGTGGTTTTGTTGCAGAATTGATAGTATTTTTTGGAATAATTACCAGCCAAAAATTTTTTTTAATGCCAAAAATAGTAATCACTTTTGTAATGGCAATTGGAATGATATTAACTCCTATTTATTCATTATCTATGTTACGGCAAATGTTTTATGGGTACAAGCTATTTAATGCCCCAAACTCTTATTTTTTTGATTCTGGACCCCGGGAGTTATTTGTTTTGATCTCGATTCTTCTACCCATAATAGGTATTGGTATTTATCCCGATTTCGTTCTCTCACTATCAGCGGACAAGGCCGAAGCTATTATATCTCATTTTTTTTGTAGATAGTTTTCATGACTAAAAAAAATCAAAAAGAAATCCCATGATTTTAAAAAGAGTTCGTTATTCAATGAACAAAGAAATCTTTTTTTTTTTTTTTTTTTTTTCTCTTAAGTTTAAGTTAAATCAAAAAAAGAAGTAAAATAATTTAAATTGAATTTAAATTCAATTGTGACCAACCGCCAAAGGCATTTGTAAGAACCTTTTGAATCAAGCAGTGCGGCGATTCAAAAGGTTCTCGGCATCTTACACTAAGACCAAGTTGCGTTTCGATCTCCGCGCTGTCCTATGTTTGTATTCATCAAGCCCTTTCTTCAATTCAAATAGGTGTTAATTAAATGAACCATAACTATGTAACCCTATTCCTAATAGATTGACTCCGAAATAGCATATCCAAATTATAAGAAAGCCCATAGAAGCCACAATTGCGGAATTTACACCTTCCCATTTTGTATTTGTTCGAGTATGTAAATAAATCCCGAATATCGTCCAAGTAATAAATGCCCAAGTTTCTTTTGGATCCCAATTCCAATAAGACCCCCATGCCTCATTAGCCCATACTGCTCCCGAAAGAATACCCGTGGTTAAAAAGATAAATCCTAAACTAATAATACGATAACTCCAACGATCCAATTGTTGAATCACTTGATACCTGTAATAATTTCTAGCGGAAAAAGTATTTAGGAAAACATTCTCTTTTTCGTTCATGGATTGGATTTCACTGAAATAAAATGACCCATTTCCATTTAAAAAATAGTTTCTTTTCAAAAAAATCCTTATCACTTTTCGAAATGTAATGACTATAAGAGCCGTGGATAATAATGATCCACATAAAAGAGCTGCATAGCCCAATACCATCATACTTACGTGCATCATTAACCACTGGACTTGGAGAGCGGGTACTAATATTCCGGATTGATGCATTTTGGTTAAAAAACCCGAAGTCGCAAAGCCTTGGGTAAAAAAAGCACTTGGTGCTGTTATAGCGCTTAAATGATTTTGATTATTTTTAAAATCAAAAATCCTATGAATAATAGATAAACTCCATGAAAGAAAGATTAATGATTCATATAAATCACTTAATGGGAAATGTCTCGAGTAAACCCAACGGGTGATTAATAATCCTGTTAGACAGAAAGCGGTAGCTGTCATCCCCCTTTCTGATGAAGCATATAGCCCTCTGATTTCATCGACTAACAAGGTTATTAAATAAATTGTAATTCCAATTGAAACGACCGAAAAGGATATATGCGTTAATATACGCTCTAAAGTTGAAAAGATCATAAAAAAAAAAAAATTAAAAGCGAGAATACCTCAAATATACAGAATGGAAATCATAAATTAAATTCCTTAGAGCACTTTTTTTGTATGATCTTTTTAAAGATGCTATGCCGCCACTCGGACTCGAACCGAGATGCTCTAGCACTGCTTCCTAAGAGCAGCGTGTCTACCGATTTCACCATAGCGGCTTGCTCGAAATAATAATAACCTATTATTAGTCAATCGTCGAGATTGAAAGAGTCTATTTCAATGGATTTTTATTCATCAATTTGAATGCTTACTAAAAACATTGAAAGGGCGATTTAAAGATTCCGCCCCTTCTTTTGTTGTTTTATTTAATTATTTAAGGTTTCAGTTTTATTTAACTTAACTTTCATAGTTTCTTCTTTGATAAACTAGAACCGTTGTAACGGCTGTAACTAAATAGTTCTAACTTCACTCCAGGGAACAACTCAAAAAGGGTTTCTTTTTTTTTTTCATTTTTTATAACTTTTGTGTTTGTGTTGTCATAATTGGTAGGTTTTTTTTTCACTATTAATTTGTCCTAGGATTGATCAAATCAATTAGGTATTGGGCTGGACGTATTTTAGAAAATAAAAAAAAAAAAAAAAAAAAATTCTTATTTTTTATGGTGGGGTGATGGGGAAAATAAGAATCCCCATCCTGGAAATAAAAAATAAAATAGTAAAATAAAAAGAAAGGTGAAACTTTCTAGTTTGTCTTGATTCAGTTTTCAATAAAATAAAAAAAGTACTTTTTTTATTTTATTGATTTTCGAATTCAGTAGACAAATCAATTGGTTCAAAACATTACAAAAGGGGATTTTTATTTACTTTAGTTCGATTTTTCTAAATTCTATAATAGAAATTCGAAACACAATTAACTCATTTTTGAGTCCGGGGGATTCAAATTATTTCAACCTTTTATTATTTATTTGTTGTACAAAAAAAACTTTTTGAATTCCCGGTAGAAAGGGATTTCGCTAACGAAAAGGCCTTCAACGCTGCCCAATACCCCCCCCTTTTCCAAAGATTTTTACGAATACGTTTTTTTAATATAGAAGTACGTTTTTTTGGAACTGCCATTCAAAAAAGAAAAGGTTATTCATTGATCAAATTGGATGTGAAAGACATCTATTGTTAAATGTTAAAACAAACCATTTTTTAGTTTTACGGTTCATTATCATTATATGTTTATTTTTTCTATACACTAACTACCTTTAGAAAAAATAAATAAATAGAAATATGCAAAAATGGCATCAAATCTTACTAGAACAAAAAAGAAAAAAGAAAATAAAATAAAATAAATGGAATAAGGGATTTTTTCAATTTCTATTCCCTAAATATTGGAGAATAAAGGAATTCGTATTCCGGAGTTATTGGGGCGGCACCCTTATATACCTATTCAAATCGATATCTATAGGGCGGATTGTGCCATATAACAGAAATAGAATTGGTTGAAGTTGATAAAAAAAAGAAAAAGCCCTTCCGCCCTTATCTCTGTCTATTTTCGGCATGCTACATTTATCCATGAAAAATACATCGAACAGCTTTTATCTACCCAATAATTTTTGTCTAGTAATTGGTTATTAAATGTCTTTTATTATAATTATAATAGTAGACAATCAATACGTGCCGAGATGAACTAGTTAATGGTTGTGAATAAACAAAGAATAAACAAACTAATTCGTATTTTAGTGGGGAACGACGGGGGTCATCCTATGATTTATATCAAACTGAATTTTGTGTAATTCTTTCGTCTTGATCTATGGACATAAATTAGTGTAATTAGGGAATAATAAGTGAAGTTTGAATTTGCTCTATCTTCCTAAAAATCTTACGTAGTATAAAGAATAAAATAATTATTTATTTTTGACTAGTAGCTTAGTTAGAACATTTGATTGCTTTTCATTTGTTTTTTTTTTTGAAGTTCTTGGGAAAGATTCAAAATAACTATGAATAACAAAAGCGAATTTGATTTTAGTTTTTAATTTTGATATTTAATACCTTAATTTTTTTACTAATACCTTTTAAATTTAAAAGAGATAAGAACCGGCGAATCAGAAATACTGAATTAAGAATAAAAAACAATTATTATTACTTTATTGATTTTATGGAACATACATATCAATATTCCTGGATCATACCTTTAGTTCCACTTCCAGTCCCTATGTTAATAGGGGTGGGACTTCTATTTTTTCCGACCGCAACAAAACATTTTCGCCGTATGTGGGCTTTTATTAGTATTTTACTGTTAAGTATAGTTATGATTTTTTCGATCGATCTATCTATTGAGCAAATAGATAGAACTTCGATCTATCAATCCCTAAGGTCTTGGACCATCACTAGTGATTTTTCTTTCGAGTTCGGATACTTTCTTGATCCACTTACTTCTATTATGTCAATCTTAATCACTACAGTTGGAATTCAGGTTCTTATTTATAGTGACAATTATATGTCTCATGATCAAGGATATTTGAGATTTTTTGCTTATATGAGTTTTTTCAATGCTTCAATGTTAGGATTAGTTACAAGTTCGAATTTCATACAAATTTATATTTTTTGGGAATTGGTTGGAATGTGCTCTTATCTATTAATCGGGTTTTGGTTCACACGACCTATTGCGGCAGTCGCCTGTCAAAAAGCATTTGTAACTAATCGTGTAGGGGATTTTGGATTATTATTAGGGATCTTAGGTCTTTATTGGCTAACGGGCAGTTTCGAATTTCGGGATTTGTTCGAAATATTGAATAACTTGATTTATAATAATGAGGTTAACCGTTTATTTGTTACTTTGTGTGCATTTCTATTATTTGCCGGACCGGTTGCTAAATCCGCGCAATTCCCTCTTCATGTATGGTTACCCGATGCCATGGAAGGGCCTACTCCTATTTCGGCTCTTATCCATGCTGCTACTATGGTAGCGGCGGGAATTTTTCTTGTAGCTCGGCTTCTTCCGCTTTTCATAGTCATACCATACGTAATGAATCTAATATCTTTGATAGGTATAATAACAGTATTTTTAGGAGCTACTTTAGCTCTTGCTCAACAAGATATTAAGAGAGGTTTAGCTTATTCTACAATGTCTCAATTGGGTTATATGATGTTAGCTCTAGGTATGGGGTCTTATCGAGCCGCTTTATTTCATTTGATTACTCATGCCTATTCCAAAGCCTTGTTGTTTTTAGGATCCGGATCAATTATTCATTCAATGGAAGCTATTGTTGGATATTTTCCAGATAAAAGCCAGAATATGGTTCTTATGGGTGGGTTAAGAAAGCACGTGCCGATTACAAAAACCGCTTTTTTATTAGGTACTCTTTCTCTTTGTGGTATTCCACCTTTCGCTTGTTTTTGGTCCAAGGATGAAATTCTTAATGATACTTGGTCGTATTCGCCGATTTTCGCAACAATAGCTTTTTTCACAGCCGGATTAACCGCATTTTATATGTTTCGAATTTATTTACTTACTTTTGAGGGTCCTTTCAACTTTTGCTTTCAAAATTACAGTGGCAAAAAAAGCAATTCCTTCTATTCTATATCTCTATGGGGAAAAGAAGAACCAAAACCGATTAAAAACAAATTTCATTTAGTTGCTTTATTAACAAGCAATAATAATAAAAGGGTTTCTTTTTTTGCGAAGAAGACTCATCGAATTGCTAGTACTGTAACAAATACGCCCTTTATTAATATTTTTCCTTTTGGCGCTGCCAAGACTTTTTTTTATCCTCACGAATCAGACAATACTATATTATTTGTTATGCTTGGATTAGTCCTATTTCCTTTGTTTGTTGGAGCGATAGGAATTCCTTTGAATCAAGAAGTAATCGATTCGGATATTTTATCAAAATTTTTAACTCCGTCTCTAAATCTTTTACATCAAAATTCAACTCATTTTGTTGATTGGTATGAAGTTTTCAAAAATCCAACCCTTTCTGTCAGTATAACGTATTTCGGAATACTTCTAGCCTACTTTTTATATAAACCCTTTTATTCATCTTTACACAATTGGAACATACTGAATTTTTTTTCTAAAAGAGGACCTAAGAGAATTTTTTGGG